TTTTGTATGATGCTTACACGGTGGTTGGAACAAAGACCCATTTGATTATTAATTCCAATGTGACAGATAGAGATAAAGGCATCTATCTGCACGGCCCAACCAATCGTTTAAGTCAGAATCAAAAAATGAAATTATGAAAAACCTTTTGCTTGGTTTTATTCTTTTTCTACGAGATGGCGGAAATTCCTTCGACCGCATTCCTAGTTATGAAAAATGAAAACAGGTCTTGAATCTAATCAATACCATTCCATTATATTGACAATTTTAAAAAACTGTTCATACTATGATCATAGTATGATGGCAGTCAGATAAGTATGCCCCCATCGTCTAGCGGTTCAGGACATCTCTCTTTCAAGGAGGCAGCGGGGATTCGACTTCCCCTGGGGGTAGGGTACTAGGAAAGGAAGTTGATCATGAATTACCAATAAGCCTAAACAGGATTCTTCCTGGGTCGATGCCCGAGCGGTTAATGGGGACGGACTGTAAATTCGTTGGCAATATGTCTACGCTGGTTCAAATCCAGCTCGGCCCAAAAATTCGCCAATTTCCCATGAGATAGTATAACCCCTTACCCTTCAGAAATACCTGATACAGGGGAATAAAAAAGAATCCAATTTTCGGATATATCCTTTCCTTTCACCTCCCCGGGATTGTAGTTCAATTGGTCAGAGCACCGCCCTGTCAAGGCGGAAGCTGCGGGTTCGAGCCCCGTCAGTCCCGACGGATCCAATCAATACATCAATTCAACTCCCTCTTTTCTATGAAAGGTGTGGCATAGTCGGATTTCATTCCTAAAGGGAATCTTTTTTTTTTCTTTCGCATTTCTCATCAAATATATAGATGAAAATTTTTATTACTTCAACTAGAACTCGTACCGATTGGTGGGAGAAAGACATACGTGGATTAGTACAATTGTTGATAGCATTATATTCAGTATTCCAAAAAATATTGGGTCTGCTTTTTCGATTGCTCCCGATTCGGGGAACAGAGTATGGAATAGAATACCCTATATTTCCAATTTCCAGGGAGCACATACACAAAAGGAATTCGTTTTTTATACAACCCAAAATGAATTTAATCGAAGCCCCCCCTTGGACTACTTTTCTTTTCTAGATTCAACTATCTTCTTTTCTGGCTCTGATTTTTTGGAACCTCAATTACTAATTTGAAAAAAAAAAATTCATGCAAATTGCATACTGAGCTTTTGATATATCTGTCCCAATACTAATCATCTAAGGAAGGAAGATAAAAGAAAGCTAAAGATCAACCAAGGACCCCACCCCTCTTAGTGACGAAATGCAGAATTTTTTCCTTCCTATTTCCCATTTCTTTTTGGGTTTCCATGGAAACCCAAAAAGAAATGGGAAATTAGACCCTTTCTAACGAGATTCATCTTTATCACACTTCTTTGTATTCCAAGAAAATTGGATCATTAAAAACGTAGTTTAGAACTTAACTTCTTTTTTTCCCTTTCACTCACTTCTATTGTTTATTTTATTAAATTCAAATCAAAAAATAGCAAAGGAGCAATGCGCCATGGATGGAATCAAATATGCTGTATTTACAAGCAAAAGTATTTGCTTATTCGATTGAGAAAAATCAATATACTTTTAATAGTGAATCAGGATTAACTAGGACAGATTAATAGAAAAAAATCACATATCAGCTAATATATTCCCTTTTTCTTTTCTAGTAATCTTTTATTCGATTTCGAATACGAATAATAGTTCACTGCGATTTTAACATATCTATTGTTTTTATTTTATTTGTTTTCGACTTCTTTTTATAACTTTTTAGAAAGAGAAGTAAAGAAACAAAATGAATAGTAAAGAATGATTCCTTTTGAATTGAATAATAGATTCATTATTTGGGTTTGTGATTAATGAAAGTCGAACGGTGGTGAGATGATACTTCATCTGAGGATGATACAAGGAAGGCGTAGGGTAGGTTAGAGAAAAGAAAGAATGGAACAGAATAATAAATAAAAGAATTCTTGATTGGATCAGGGAATCCTATTTTGGATTCGATATGGATAAAAGACCTTCCTATGGTATATACTATTCAATTCTCGACGATGAATTGATTTGATAGGTCTGATATTGTTATTCATCTCACGATATTGATCCGATTCAATATCATCGAGAGGGGTAATTCATCCATTGAATTTACAGACGAAAGATTGATCATCTCTATGGGATTAAATCCCGAGTTATTGTGAAGTAAAAAACACTGAGATTATGGAAGTAAATATTCTTGCATTTATTGCTACTGCACTGTTCATTCTAATTCCTACTGCTTTTCTACTTATCATTTACGTAAAAACAGTCAGTCAAAATGATTAAAAATTCCTATTCATTTAATAAATTTGAATGAAACGCGACTTCTGAGTTCTTATCAATGATTGAAGAAAGAAAATGAAAAGAATTTCAATTTCACGTAATGAGCGGACTCGAATCGGCAGTATTCAATGGGATCTGATAGTATGGTAGAAAGAAATATATGAATCGTTCTTTCTTTCTACCATACTACTATTAAATGGAAATGTATCCTTGATAATAAAAGCTTAATATCGATCACTCTCCAATATTATCTCTCTATATAATATGTAGATATCCATCTCATATATGGACTATACATAGGACCCAATTTGATTTCTTTTCTACATCTATTTGTTCCGATCAATCTGAAATAATCGAAAGAGAGCTCTTACTCTTATGTTTCGAATTCTTCGATTTCTTATTATTTCTAAGATGAATCTCCGTATCTATTGAAATAATCAATCAAGGAAAGTTATAATAAGAAAGTGGGTTTTTCATTTAGCATTTCGAAGAAGTAATTGATTGAGCCATTGACAGGACTTCTATGAGAGCTTCTTCGAATAATTTTGAAAAAGAATAGTAAAGCTTATCCATTTTTAACAGAGTTTTAATGTTTGAACCATGAAGTGAAATGAGTCCATAAAGCATAAATCCAATTTATAAAATAATAAAAGAAGCGGTAAATGCACAATATGCGACTCTCTCAAGGGAAGATCTTATTATACTATCCCTTTAAACAATCAATATTTCTATATTCTTTCTCATAGAAAGTGTGTATACACTTAACAGAACGACTTCTTTTTTGAACAGTAAGGAGGGAAATAAATAAAAGGGGGTCCGGTCTTCCTCATTGTCCATATATACTTCTGGTAAGAGCCCATTCGTTGAAATCGAAAATTTAGGAAGAATTCGGTTGGAATAAATTTCCTATCATCTGTATTCCCTTTCAAAATACAAAGAAAGGGAATCATTGAAATATCTGTTTGATTGAAAAAGTATTATTCATATAATACATTAATTCGACTAGAATCCAATGAAATTTCAAAAATGATGCTATTTTGATTTAAAATCGTTAAAAATGCTTTGCAGAACGATCTAGAAAACAATTGATACAGTTTTCGTGATCAACTCAAATTAATTAGTAATACCTCTAAAGCCCACTTCTTCCCCATACTACGAGTGAAAGAGAAAATGTAAAGACTACCATTAAAGCAGCCCAAGCGAGACTTACTATATCCATGTGAATTATGTCCCCTATTTCGATGAATATTAAGGAATTTTTACATTATTCCTCACTAATAATAGTCGAATCAATTGGTCAGAGTCAAAAAGGTATTCTGACCCAACACTCTTGGATGAACCAATCCAATAAACCCATTTATAAAAAATTCCTATATGATTTCGAATCGGGAAAGATTAAACACAACAATCAAAATAGAGAGTGATATCTCAAAGGAATGTTTCTAATCGAAGATATAGGAATAGATTAATTTATTCCTATTCTTTTTTTTGTCGATCTTCATAAGATAAGTAAAAAGCATAAAAAGATAGATCACTATCTAGTCCATACCTCTATTTCCTATTTGATCGAATTCGTAACGTCTCCCAATTGTCTATGTGAAAGAGTTGGGTGGAAGTTGATTATGTTCTTTTCTTGACTGGGGGTTTGCCGAAAAGAATTTCCTTTTGTACTTTTTAAAAACCAATTATCCATCCAATCTAATATGGATTCAATGCCTAAGCATTCAGAGACTCTCGTAAGGCCGTGTATAAATTGCGCCCCTTATCTCCCTAGAATCTTTCTTTGCGTCTAGAATTCAGGGATTTACAATCCTTTTTAAAACCCCAAAATCTTATGCTTAGAATCAAACAAATAGCAAGAGTCGTTTTTCTCTGCTTCTGCTTGGTGGGGAATAATTGGGCTGGTTATATCAGCAGAACAGAATAGGAGATTTCGAATATTTTGTTGATTAGGCGACACCCAGATTTGAACTGGGGAAAAAAGATTTGCAGTCCCCCGCCTTACCGCTCGGCCATGTCGCCAAAAGAATACAAAATAGATGAAACTTTTCCCCTTTGGGTTGGATTAGTGAACTTCTTTTTTTTATTGGACTTGCATTTTGCATCCAGCTCAAAAGACACGATGCCTAAAAACTTCTACTCCCTTTTCTATTGACAAAAATATGGATTTTCCGTCACAAAAACCTAAACTTATAACAAATTTGAACCATTAACTATTGACTGCTGACTGTTAATTCATCAGCGATTCTTGAATTTGACTCTCTATTTTTGTTTTCCTACTGAGATAAGAAAATACAAATTGATATAGAACTCATCAATATGGATTCTTTTGAATAAAAACCCTTCTAAATTCTAATAAATTAGAATTCTAACAACAATTATGAGTATATGGAAACCCGAAAATCGAAATTGTTACACAGATATCTAACGGGGTATTTGATTTCTATATGTTGTCTATAGAAAATTCTCTGTCAATTATCGTGCTTCGATTTTTCATTAAATAAAATACATTGGAATAAAAAATGGAAATTTTTGGATAGAGCACGACTGGACCGACGCTACCCCGACTAGAACGACAATAAGGAGGAAGAAGGATCTATATACTATATCTACACATGTATTAATAAATACAACCCAACCCCTCTTCTACACCTCACAATCGTATTCTACAAATTCAATTCAAAAATAGGTAAAAATACCTCTCTTCTCGGCGAATCATTTTTTCAAGAATAGAATCCATGAAAGGGGTTAAGTGCAAAAAATCGACTCTCTATTTTTTCTTATTTTTATGGTTTTCTATCAGTGAAAAGAGCAAATACTGAATCCGTTTTTTTCTAGTAGTCAAGCAGATTCGAATATGGAATAATATAGAATGTAAAAATAAAAAGAATTCTCTTCAATTCAATCAAAACATAAAAAAGCTTTTAATTCTATTAGGGGTGAATAAAAATTCGATTGAATAAAATGGAGGAACCGCTTTTGTGCTTAAGTACCAAGGCGGCAAAAGTGTGTCTTTTTTCCTGCTCGCTCTCAGAGAGTTTGCGATATTCTCTTTCTTAGTTTTTTTATTTAAATTGTTTATAAACGACCCCGTTTTACCATTTAAGGGGACTCTTTGTAGTTGGTAATTTCCTTAATTTTCGAGTCCTGTGTCAACGTTAAAATACTGACATAATCATGCGGTTAAGATCGATCTAAACCATCATATTATGTAAAAAAATGGAGAAACAAAAAAAATAATGATAAGACCAGACATTATTGGGTATTCTTTGTTCAGGATTTGGATCTTAGGATTGTCTCCGAGAATATATACTTCTCTTATTAGAGCAAATATATCTACGTTAGGGGATCTGTTGATCGCAATCGCAAATCCGGAGGACCTTCTGCAAATCGAAGGTTTGGAGAAAGAGGATCTAGAACAGATCCGCAGAAAACTAGACCATTTTAATGAGAACTATTTCGGACAAAGCTACCCTTACCCTCTTTTTTGAAATACAATGGAAATTGTTTATAAATAATCTCGTTTTACCATTTAAGGGGACTCTTTGACGTTGGCAATTTCCTTAATTTTCTAGTCCTGTGTCAACGTTAAAATCATGATATAATCATCCGGTTAAGATCGATCTAAACCATCCTATTATGTATATGATTCAACATGCCAACGATTAAACAACTTATTAGAAATACAAGACAGCCAATCAGAAATGTCAGGAAATCCCCCGCTCTTGGGGGATGCCCTCAGCGTCGAGGAAGATGTATTAGGGTGTATGTGCGACTCGTTTAGATCATGGGCTAGGACAAAAGAAAGAAAATCTTTTTTCCATTCTCAATGATCAATACCACTAAATCGGATAAAATGGAATAAGCCCATTCACTATCGAAAAATGAGAAAATCTAGCATATCCCTCTAGTGTGTAGAAAATTTATGGTTTCCATTGGTGCCAATCCAATCACCTCAATTTAAGATGAGAAAGAATTCCCCGTTGGTATTAAATGGTTATCCATTAAGCGGGGAAAATCCTATGTTAAAAAAACAGAAAGATTAGACTCCCTCTCTTGCAAGAACGGACTAACAGGGTCAGCTACCCAGCTAATCTTTATAATTAAATACCGTTACTGTATAGGTAGATCTCGTTGTGAAAGACCTATTGCTAACTCATCGGTAGAGCCAAAGAGTGTGAACTGTACAAGTTACCAAGAAGAAGAAGGCTAATTCAATGAAGTAAGAGGCTCCGGTGTATAGAGAAGGCCTCACCGTTTAAGAAGTAACCATAGAAACGATGGAACCCACTATTTCGTTATCCATTGACTACTTTTTTTTATTTACTATGTTTTTGATACCTAGTAGGATACAATTTCTTTTTTTCTAGGCATTTTACCTGTATCTTGAAAAAAGAAAAAATTGTGGTTGGGAAGGTTAGAGTAGCCAACGCCATTGGAATTTTTTTTTTATACATTGGAAAAATCCGTTTTGTTATTAATAGACTAAGGAGGGGTAAAAGAATAACCAAACGAAAGGAAATCCATTAGTTATTCCTCAAAGTTTCATTTATTCAATGACCAGAACTCGCCGGGGATATATAGCTCGTAGACGTAGAACAAAAATGCGTTCAGTTGCAGCAGGATGGACTCTTACTGGAACTAGTCCTCAACATCAAATAAAAGCTTTGTATTCGGCTCATCGGGATAGGGATAGGCAAAAGAGAAATTTTCGTTGTTTGTGGATTACTCGTATAAACGCAGTAATTCGCAAAATGTGGGTATTCTATAGTTATAGTAGATTTATACATGATTTGTACAAGAGAGGCTCCTCTCTTAATCGTAAAATGCTTTCGCAAGTAGCTATCCTTCATCAGAATTGTCTTTATCTAATTTCTAAGAAGAATACGATTTCCAACGAGATCATATAAAGATCATATATAGAAGTAGATTGTACGAACTACAGCGGAATAATTTAAACAGAGTTCCCCGGAGGGTGACCCCCCTGGGGAAGCTAAAGTCGAAATTCATTTGAAAAAATATGATAAAGTAGTCAAAATGAATGAAAGCGTTCAAAAAAAGTCTTTTTTCGTTTTCTACGATTTTTTCTTACTCTTATGACACGATAATAAAATCTGGATTTTTGGAACAAAATGGGGTTGAATTCGGATTGAAATTTTGA